GTTAATGTAGCTTATTAAATTAAAGCAAGGCACTGAAAATGCCTAGAAGAGTCACAAGACTCCATAAACACAAAGGTTTGGTCCTAGCCTTCCTATTGATTATTAACAGAATTACACATGCAAGCCTCCGCATCCCGGTGAAAATGCCCTCTAAATCTACACATTGATAAAAAGGAGCTGGTATCAAGCACACTAACTAGTAGCTCATAACGCCTTGCTCAACCACACCCCCACGGGATACAGCAGTGATAAAAATTAAGCCATGAACGAAAGTTTGACTAAGCCATGTTAACATAAAGAGTTGGTAAATTTCGTGCCAGCCACCGCGGTCATACGATTAACCCAAATCAATAGGCAAACGGCGTAAAACGTGTTAAGGACATCACAATACTAAAGTTAAAATTTAACAAGGCCGTAAAAAGCTACTGTTAATATAAGACAAACCACGAAAGTGACTTTATTACTTCCAACAACACGATAGCTGAGACCCAAACTGGGATTAGATACCCCACTATGCTCAGCCCTAAACATAAATAATTAATACAACAAAATTATTTGCCAGAGAACTACTAGCAACAGCTTAAAACTCAAAGGACTTGGCGGTGCTTTATATCCCTCTAGAGGAGCCTGTTCTATAATCGATAAACCCCGATAAACCTCACCACTTCTAGCTAAATCAGTCTATATACCGCCATCTTCAGCAAACCCTTAAAAGGAAGAAAAGTAAGCACAATAATAATACATAAAAAAGTTAGGTCAAGGTGTAACCCATGAAGTGGGAAGAAATGGGCTACATTTTCTAACTAAGAACATACGAAAGTTTTTATGAAAATTAAAAACTAAAGGTGGATTTAGTAGTAAATTAAGAATAGAGAGCTTAATTCGAATAGGGCCATGAAGCACGCACACACCGCCCGTCACCCTCCTCAAGCAGTCTACCCAAACACTACATAATAAAATAAACCCAAGCAAGAGGAGACAAGTCGTAACAAGGTAAGCATACTGGAAAGTGTGCTTGGATTAACCAAAGTGTAGCTTAACCAAAGCATCTGGCTTACACCCAGAAGATTTCATACACAAATGACCACTTTGAACCAAAACTAGCCCAACTTGTCATCAACTCAATTATCACAATAACATTAATCAAAACATTTAATCACACCATTATAGTATAGGAGATAGAAATTCTATTTGGAGCTATAGAGAAAGTACCGCAAGGGAATGATGAAAGAAACATTCAAAGTAATAAATAGCAAAGATTACCCCTTATACCTTTTGCATAATGAGCTAGCTAGAATAATTTAGCAAAGAGACCTTAAGCTAACTTCCCCGAAACCAGACGAGCTACCCATGAACAATCCACAGGGATACACTCATCTATGTCGCAAAATAGTGAGAAGATTCATAGGTAGAGGTGAAAAGCCTAACGAGCCTGGTGATAGCTGGTTGCCCAGAACAGAATCTCAGTTCGACTTTAAATTTATCTAACAACCCTCAAATTGTAATGTAAATTTAAAATATAGTCTAAAAAGGTACAGCTTTTTAGAATAAGGATACAACCTTGCTTAGAGAGTAAAATTAAACAAAACCATAGTAGGCCTAAGAGCAGCCACCAATTAAGAAAGCGTTCAAGCTCAACAATTTAATACCCTTAATCCCCATAATCTTTTACAACTCCTAACATAATACTGGGCCAATCTATTTCATAATAGAAGCAATAATGCTAGTATGAGTAACAAGAAATACTTCTCCCTGCATAAGTTTATAACAGTCAACGAATACCCGCTGATAGTTAACAATGTGATAAAGACAAACCACTAATAAACATCCCTATCAAACCAATTGTTAGTCCAACACAGGTATGCAGCAAGGAAAGATTAAAAGAAGTAAAAGGAACTCGGCAAACTCAAACCCCGCCTGTTTACCAAAAACATCACCTCCAGCATTATCAGTATTGGAGGCACTGCCTGCCCAGTGACACTAGTTTAACGGCCGCGGTATCCTGACCGTGCAAAGGTAGCATAATCATTTGTTCTCTAAATAGGGACTTGTATGAATGGCCACACGAGGGTTTAACTGTCTCTTACTTCCAATCAGTGAAATTGACCTTCCCGTGAAGAGGCGGGAATATACTAATAAGACGAGAAGACCCTATGGAGCTTCAATTAACTAGCCCACAATAATATACCGACACGCCTACCAGGCACAATATAACTTTATTACTGGGCAAGCAATTTAGGTTGGGGTGACCTCGGAGAATAAAACAACCTCCGAGTGATTTAATCACAGACAAACCAGTCGAAGCATTCTATCATTTATTGATCCAATAATTTGATCAACGGAACAAGTTACCCTAGGGATAACAGCGCAATCCTATTTGAGAGTCCATATCAACAATAGGGTTTACGACCTCGATGTTGGATCAGGACATCCTAATGGTGCAGCAGCTATTAAAGGTTCGTTTGTTCAACGATTAAAGTCCTACGTGATCTGAGTTCAGACCGGAGCAATCCAGGTCGGTTTCTATCTATTACAATAACTTCTCCCAGTACGAAAGGACAAGAGAAGTGAGGCCAATTCTACAGGAAAGCCTTAGGATTATTAGATGATATAATCTCAATCTAACCAGTCCACCTACCTATTAACCCTAGAAATAGGGTTTGTTAGGGTGGCAGAGCCCAGTAATTGCGTAAAACTTAAACCTTTATTCTCAGAGGTTCAAATCCTCTCCCTAACATCATGCTCATAATTAACATTATCTCACTCATCGTACCAATCCTACTAGCCGTAGCTTTCCTGACATTAGTAGAACGAAAGATCCTAGGATATATACAACTTCGCAAAGGCCCAAATATTGTAGGACCCTACGGCCTCCTACAACCAATTGCAGATGCCGTAAAACTTTTCACAAAAGAGCCCCTACGACCCCTAACATCATCCATCACCATGTTCGTCATAGCTCCAATTCTAGCCCTAACACTAGCCCTGACAATATGAATCCCACTACCCATGCCATACCCCCTTATCAATATAAACTTAGGAATCTTATTTATACTAGCAATATCAAGCCTAGCTGTTTACTCCATTTTATGATCAGGGTGGGCTTCAAACTCAAAATACGCTTTAATCGGAGCCCTACGAGCTGTAGCCCAAACAATCTCCTACGAAGTCACACTAGCCATTATCCTCTTATCAGTATTATTAATAAACGGCTCTTTTACCTTATCTACACTAATCACCACACAAGAACACCTATGACTAATCTTCCCCGCATGACCCTTAGCTATAATATGATTCATCTCGACCCTAGCAGAAACTAACCGCGCCCCCTTTGACCTAACAGAAGGAGAATCAGAACTAGTCTCAGGATTCAACGTTGAATACGCAGCAGGACCATTTGCCCTATTCTTTCTAGCCGAATACGCCAATATTATTATAATAAACATCCTCACAACCATTTTATTCTTTGGCGCATTCCACACCCCCTACCTACCAGAACTATACTCAATCAACTTTACCATAAAAACACTTTTACTAACAATCTCTTTCCTATGAATTCGAGCATCCTACCCACGATTCCGCTACGACCAACTAATACACCTACTATGAAAAAACTTCCTCCCCCTAACATTAGCTTTATGCATATGACATATAGCCTTACCCATTATAACAGCAAGCATTCCCCCACAAACATAAGAAATATGTCTGACAAAAGAGTTACTTTGATAGAGTAAATTATAGAGGTTCAAATCCTCTTATTTCTAGAACTATAGGAATCGAACCTAATCCTAAGAACTCAAAAATCTTCGTGCTACCAAATTTACACCAAATTCTAAAGTAAGGTCAGCTAAATTAAGCTATCGGGCCCATACCCCGAAAATGTTGGTTTATTCCCTTCCCGTACTAATCAAACCTCCTATTCTCATCATTATCATATTTACTGTTATCTCTGGGACTATCATAGTACTAATAAGCTCACACTGATTAATAATCTGAATCGGATTTGAAATAAACATACTAGCCATTATTCCCATCCTAATAAAAAAATATAACCCACGAGCAGTAGAAGCAGCAACAAAATATTTCCTAACCCAAGCCACTGCATCTATGCTTCTCATATTAGGAATCATCATAAACCTACTACTAACAGGACAATGAGCAGTCCTAAGCACCCTAAACCCAATTGTATCTAACACAATAACGGTAGCCCTAGCAATAAAACTAGGGCTATCCCCCTTTCACTTCTGAGTCCCAGAAGTAACACAAGGGATTCCCTTATTGTCAGGAATAGTCTTACTCACCTGACAAAAAATTGCCCCTCTGTCCATCCTATATCAAATGGCTCCATCTATAAACCCGCACTTACTAATAACCATAGCATTAATATCCGTCCTAGTTGGAGGATGAGGAGGGCTTAACCAAACACAATTACGAAAAATCCTAGCCTACTCATCAATTGCACATATAGGATGAATAATCGCCGTAATAACATATAGCCCCACCCTAATACTACTAAATCTTTCAATTTACATCACAATAACACTAGGAACGTTTATACTATTTATATTTAACTCATCCACAACTACACTATCATTATCACTTACATGAAACAAACTACCACTAATTACCTCACTAATTCTAATCATCATACTGTCACTTGGAGGCCTACCACCACTCTCAGGCTTCATCCCCAAATGAATAATCATCCATGAACTCACAAAAAATAACATAATTATTACAACAATACTTATAACAATCACAGCTCTACTAAACTTATATTTCTACATACGACTAACTTACGCAACAGCACTAACTATATTCCCCTCAACAAACAACATAAAAATAAAATGACAATTCGAAAGCACAAAAAATATAACCATATTACCCCCATTAATTGTAATCTCAACTATATTACTCCCACTAACCCCAATAATATCCACACTATTCTAGAAGTTTAGGTTAAAAAGACCAAGGGCCTTCAAAGCCCTAAGTAAGTGTTACTCACTTAACTCCTGACCCACTATAAGGACTGCAAGAGTATATCTCACATCTATTGAACGCAAATCAATCACTTTAATTAAGCTAAGCCCTTCCTAGATTGGTGGGCTACCATCCCACGAAACTTTAGTTAACAGCTAAATACCCTAATCAACTGGCTTCAATCTACTTCTCCCGCCGCGAAGAAAAAAAAGGCGGGAGAAGCCCCGGCAGGGTTGAAGCTGCTTCTTTGAATTTGCAATTCAACGTGATATTTCACCACAGAGCTTGGCAAAAAGGGGACTTAAACCCCTATTCTTAGATTTACAGTCTAATGCCCTTATCGGCCATTTTACCTATGTTCATTAATCGATGATTATTTTCCACTAATCACAAAGACATCGGCACCCTTTACCTCTTATTTGGCGCATGGGCCGGAATAGTAGGAACTGCTCTCAGTCTTCTAATCCGTGCTGAATTAGGTCAACCCGGCGCTTTACTAGGGGATGACCAAATTTATAATGTAATCGTAACCGCTCATGCATTCGTAATGATTTTCTTCATAGTGATACCCATTATGATTGGAGGGTTTGGAAATTGACTTATCCCCTTAATAATCGGTGCACCCGATATAGCATTCCCACGAATAAACAATATAAGCTTCTGGCTCCTTCCCCCTTCTTTCCTTCTCCTGTTAGCCTCCTCTATGGTAGAAGCAGGCGCAGGAACTGGATGAACTGTGTATCCTCCTTTAGCGGGGAATCTAGCCCATGCAGGAGCATCCGTAGACCTGGCAATTTTCTCTTTACACCTAGCCGGCATCTCATCTATTCTAGGGTCAATTAACTTTATCACTACTATCATTAACATAAAACCGCCAGCTATATCACAATATCAAACTCCACTGTTTGTATGATCAGTCTTAATTACAGCTGTACTTCTGCTTTTATCATTACCAGTTCTGGCAGCCGGTATTACTATATTACTCACAGACCGAAATCTAAACACTACCTTCTTTGACCCTGCCGGGGGAGGAGATCCTATCCTGTACCAACATCTGTTTTGATTTTTCGGACACCCAGAAGTATACATCCTAATTCTTCCAGGGTTCGGTATTATTTCACACGTCGTAACATACTATTCAGGAAAAAAAGAACCTTTTGGTTACATGGGAATAGTATGAGCAATAATATCAATTGGCTTCCTAGGATTCATCGTATGAGCTCATCATATATTCACCGTAGGCTTAGACGTTGACACACGAGCATATTTTACTTCAGCTACTATAATCATTGCTATTCCCACAGGAGTGAAAGTATTCAGCTGACTAGCTACCCTGCACGGAGGAAATATTAAATGATCCCCCGCTATGCTGTGGGCATTGGGGTTTATCTTTTTATTCACAGTGGGTGGTCTAACAGGCATTGTATTATCTAACTCATCACTAGACATCGTCCTTCATGATACGTACTATGTAGTAGCACACTTTCACTATGTTCTCTCAATAGGGGCAGTATTCGCAATCATAGGAGGGTTCGTCCACTGATTCCCATTATTCACAGGCTATACCCTAAATGATACCTGAGCAAAAATCCATTTTACAATTATATTTGTAGGGGTAAATATAACATTCTTTCCTCAACATTTCCTAGGCCTATCAGGTATGCCTCGACGCTATTCTGACTACCCAGATGCTTACACAACATGAAACACAGTATCTTCCATAGGCTCATTTATTTCATTAACAGCAGTATTATTAATAATCTTTATGATTTGAGAAGCCTTCGCATCCAAACGAGAAGTATTAACAGTAGAGCTAACCTCAACAAACATCGAATGGTTACACGGATGCCCTCCCCCATATCATACATTTGAGGAACCAACCTACGTTCTATCAAAATAAGAAAGGAAGGAATCGAACCCCCTAGGACTGGTTTCAAGCCAATATCATAACCATTATGTCTTTCTCGATAAGAGATATTAGTAAAAATTACATGACTTTGTCAAAGTCAAATTATAGGTGAAAACCCTTTATATCTCTATGGCGTACCCATTCCAAATAGGTCTCCAAGATGCGGCCTCCCCTATCATAGAAGAACTGCTACACTTTCACGATCATACATTAATAATCGTATTCTTAATTAGTTCTCTCGTCTTATACATTATTTCAGCAATATTAACCACCAAGCTTACGCATACTAGTACCATAGACGCTCAAGCAGTCGAAACAATCTGAACAATCTTACCAGCTATTATTCTAATCATAATTGCTTTACCTTCACTACGAATTCTCTACATAATAGACGAAATTAACAGCCCCTCCTTAACCGTAAAAACTATGGGCCATCAATGATACTGAAGTTATGAGTATACGGATTACGAAGACTTAAACTTTGACTCTTATATAATCCCAACTCAAGAGTTAAAACCAGGAGAACTGCGATTACTAGAAGTAGATAACCGAGTAGTACTCCCAATAGAAATAACAATTCGCATGCTAATCTCTTCCGAAGACGTGTTACACTCATGAGCCGTTCCATCACTAGGACTAAAAACCGACGCTATCCCAGGACGCCTAAACCAAACTACTATTATGGCCATACGACCAGGATTGTATTACGGCCAATGCTCTGAAATTTGCGGCTCTAATCACAGCTTCATACCTATTGTCCTTGAGCTAGTGCCTCTATCATATTTCGAAAAATGATCTGCCTCAATACTATAAATTCATTGAGAAGCTAAACAGCATTAACCTTTTAAGTTAAAGATTGGAAGTGAAAATCTCCCCTCAATGACATGCCACAACTAGATACTTCAACATGATTTATCACTATCCTATCAATAATTATTACCCTGTTTTTTATATTTCAACTAAAAGTGTCTAAGTATAATTTTCCAGAAAATCCCGAAGCAAAACTAGTGGCTACATCAAAATCTGTGGCACCTTGAGAAAAGAAATGAACGAAAATCTATTCTCCTCATTCACTACCCCTACAATAATAGGACTACCCATCATTATTATCATTACCATATTTCCAGGCATTATATTTCCATCACCTAATCGACTAATCAACAACCGACTCATCTCTATTCAACAATGATTAGTACAACTAACATCAAAACAAATACTATCTATCCACAACCAAAAGGGACAAACTTGAGCATTAATACTAATATCTCTAATCCTATTTATTGGGTCTACCAATCTATTAGGCCTCCTACCCCACTCGTTTACCCCAACTACACAACTATCCCTAAACCTAGGGATAGCTATTCCCTTATGAGCAGGTACAGTAATTACCGGCTTCCGGCATAAAACAAAAGCTTCCTTAGCCCATTTCTTACCACAAGGAACACCACTACCGCTAATTCCCATGCTTATCATTATCGAAACTATTAGCCTATTTATTCAACCCATAGCCTTAGCCGTACGATTAACAGCTAATATTACTGCAGGTCACTTATTAATTCACTTGATTGGAGGAGCTACCCTAGCCCTAATAAACATTAGCACCATTACAGCAATAATTACCTTTACTATTCTTGTCCTCTTAACTATCCTAGAATTTGCAGTAGCCCTTATCCAAGCCTATGTATTTACCCTACTAGTAAGCCTATATTTACATGATAACACTTAATGACCCACCAAACACACTCATACCATATAGTTAACCCAAGCCCATGACCCCTGACAGGAGCTCTCTCTGCCCTGCTCACAGCATCAGGACTAGTAATATGGTTTCATTACAACTCATTAGTCCTCTTAACCCTAGGCACCACAACTAACATACTAACTATATATCAATGATGACGAGACATCGTCCGAGAAGGAACATTCCAAGGCCATCACACCCCTACTGTCCAAAAAGGCTTACGATACGGAATAATCCTATTCATCACATCGGAATTATTCTTCTTCGCAGGTTTTTTCTGAGCCTTTTACCATTCAAGCCTAGCACCAACCCCTGAACTAGGAGGATGTTGACCACCTACAGGTATTACGCCCTTAAATCCCTTAGAAGTACCATTACTTAATACCTCTGTCCTACTAGCCTCCGGAGTCTCTATCACCTGAGCCCACCACAGCTTAATAGAAGGAAACCGTAAACATATGCTCCAAGCCCTATTTATTACCATCTCCCTAGGTCTATACTTTACCCTCTTACAAGCCTCAGAATATTATGAAGCCCCATTCACAATCTCCGACGGAATCTATGGCTCTACCTTTTTCATGGCCACTGGCTTCCACGGCCTTCACGTCATCATTGGGTCTACTTTCCTAATTGTATGTTTCTTACGACAACTAAACTACCATTTCACATCTAGCCACCATTTCGGATTCGAAGCAGCTGCCTGATATTGACACTTCGTAGATGTCGTATGACTATTCCTATATGTATCTATCTATTGATGAGGATCCTATTTCTCTAGTATTAATAAGTACAGTTGGCTTCCAATCAACTAGTTCTGGTATAACCCAGAGAGAAATAATAAATATAATTCTAACTATACTTATCAACGTATCATTAGCATCCCTACTTATTCTAATCGCATTCTGATTACCTCAACTGAATATCTACACAGAAAAAGCAAGTCCATATGAATGTGGCTTTGACCCCTTAGGATCAGCACGCCTACCATTTTCAATAAAATTCTTCCTAGTAGCCATTACATTTCTACTATTCGACTTAGAAATCGCACTATTATTACCACTTCCATGGGCCTCACAATCAAACAACCTAGAGACTACACTCACTATAGCACTAGCCCTAATCTCCCTATTAGCTGCTAGCCTGGCCTATGAATGAACCGAAGAAGGCCTAGAATGAAACGAGTATGATAATTAGTTTAACAAAAACAAATGATTTCGACTCATTAGATTGTAACTCATATTACAATTATCAAATGTCCATAGTATATATCAACATCTTTCTAGCCTTTACTCTATCCTTTATAGGGCTACTAATCTACCGATCCCACCTAATATCTTCACTCCTATGCCTAGAAGGAATGATACTGTCACTCTTCGTCATAATAACAGTCACCATTCTAGCAAATCACTTCACATTAGCCAACATGGCCCCTATCATCCTCCTCGTATTTGCAGCCTGCGAAGCAGCACTGGGCTTATCTCTGCTAGTTATAATCTCTACTACATATGGAACGGACTATGTACAAAACCTAAACCTATTACAATGTTAAAAATTATTATCCCAACCATAATACTAATTCCCTTAACATGACTATCAAAACCTAACATAATCTGAATCAACATAACAGCACATAGCATACTAATTACTTTAATTAGCCTTACATACTTAAACCAACTCACAGATAATAACCTAAACTTCTCCCTGTTATTTTTCGCAGATTCCCTATCAGCACCTCTATTAATACTCACAACATGACTCCTCCCCCTAATACTCATAGCAAGCCAATATCATCTATCAAATGAGACTCTGACCCGCAAAAAACTTTACATCACTATGCTAATTATATTACAACTATTCCTAATCGTATCGTTCACAGCCACAGAACTAATCATGTTTTACATCCTATTTGAAGCCACACTCGTACCAACATTAATTATCGTCACCCGATGAGGCAACCAGACAGAACGACTGAATGCTGGCCTATATTTTTTATTTTACACTCTAGTCGGTTCCCTACCCCTCTTAATCGCCCTATTATGAATCCAAAACAACATAGGCACTCTTAATCTCCTAATTATCCAATACTGGGTACAACCATTATCAAATTCTTGATCCAATGCCCTATTATGACTAGCATGCATAATAGCATTTATGGTAAAAATACCTCTATATGGCCTTCACCTGTGATTGCCAAAAGCCCACGTAGAGGCCCCTATCGCAGGATCTATGGTCCTTGCCGCAGTACTTCTTAAACTAGGGGGTTACGGAATAATGCGAATTACCGTATTACTAAATCCACTAACAAGCTATATAGCATACCCATTCATAATGTTGTCACTGTGAGGAATGATTATAACCAGCTCCATCTGCTTACGACAAACAGACCTAAAATCTCTAATCGCCTACTCCTCTGTAAGCCACATGGCCCTAGTAATTATAGCTGTACTAATCCAATCACCGTGAAGTTACATGGGGGCAACAGCTCTAATAATCGCCCACGGATTAACATCATCTATACTATTTTGCCTAGCTAATTCTAACTACGAACGCATCCACAGTCGTACCATAATCCTCGCACGAGGACTACAAACACTCCTACCACTAATGGCTGCATGATGACTACTTGCCAGCTTAACTAACTTAGCTCTACCACCTACAATTAACCTAGTAGGAGAGCTATTCGTAGTAATATCCTCATTCTCATGATCAAATATCACTATCGTCTTAATAGGGGTGAATATTACCATTACTGCCCTATACTCCCTATATATACTAATCACTACTCAACGCGGCAAATACACACATCATATCAAGAACATCAAGCCATCTTTCACACGAGAGAACTCCCTAATAGCCCTTCATCTACTACCATTACTCCTCCTCTCACTTAACCCTAAAATTATCTTAGGCCCAATTTACTGTAAATATAGTTTAACAAAAACATTAGATTGTGAATCTAACAATAAAAGTTTAAATCTTTTTATTTACCGAAAAAGCACTATGCAAGAACTGCTAACTCATGCTCCCGTGTATAAAAACACGGCTTTTTCAACTTTTAAAGGATAGTAGTAATCCGTTGGTCTTAGGAACCAAAAAATTGGTGCAACTCCAAATAAAAGTAATTAATTTATTTACTTCTTCAATACTAGTGACACTATTAATACTAACATTTCCTATTATAATAACCAGCACCTCCATATACACTAACAAACTATACCCTCAATATGTGAAAACTGCCATTTCATATGCTTTCATAACCAGCCTAATCCCTACAATAATATTCCTTCACCTTGGACAAGATACAATAATTTCAAACTGACACTGAATTACTATCCAAACAATAAAATTATCACTTAGCTTTAAACTCGACTACTTTTCAATAATCTTCATACCAGTAGCACTATTCGTTACATGATCAATTATAGAATTTTCAATATGATATATACACTCAGATCCCAACATCAACCGATTTTTCAAGTACCTACTCCTATTCCTTATCACCATGATAATCCTGGTTACCGCCAACAACATATTCCAACTATTCATCGGTTGAGAGGGAGTAGGCATCATATCATTCTTACTTATCGGATGATGGTACGGACGAACAGACGCCAATACAGCTGCATTACAAGCCATTTTATATAATCGCATTGGAGATGTAGGACTTATCTTAGCTATAGCCTGATTCTTGACCAACTTAAACACATGAGACTTCCAACAAATCTTCATGACCAACCACGAAAACCTATCTACCCCTCTCGTAGGCCTACTATTAGCAGCCACCGGAAAATCAGCACAATTCGGCCTCCATCCATGACTACCCTCAGCCATAGAAGGCCCAACTCCTGTATCAGCCCTACTGCATTCAAGCACAATAGTAGTAGCAGGGGTGTTTCTACTAATCCGATTCCACCCCCTAATAGAACATAATAAGATAATACAAACTATTACTCTATGTTTAGGAGCAATTACAACTCTATTTACAGCAATTTGTGCTTTAACACAAAATGACATTAAAAAAATCGTTGCTTTCTCTACTTCAAGTCAACTCGGATTAATAATAGTAACAATTGGTATCAACCAACCCTACCTAGCATTCCTCCACATTTGCACTCATGCCTTCTTCAAGGCCATACTATTTATATGCTCCGGATCAATTATCCATAGCCTAAATGATGAACAAGATATCCGAAAAATAGGAGGACTATTCAAAGCATTACCATTCACCACAACCTCATTAGTAGTCGGAAGTCTCGCACTTACAGGAATACCTTTCCTAACAGGATTTTACTCCAAAGATTTAATCATCGAAACCGCCAACACGTCGTATACCAACGCCTGAGCCCTTCTATTAACCCTCGTTGCCACATCCATAACAGCAGCCTACAGCACTCGAATTATATTCTTCGCACTACTAGGACAACCCCGCTTTAACCCCATCATTACAATCAACGAGAATAATCCACTCCTAATCAATTCTATTAAACGTCTCTTATTTGGGAGCATTTTTGCAGGATTCTTAATCTCCTACAATATTACACCCACCACTACCCCACAGATAACTATGCCTCATTATCTTAAAATAATAGCCCTTGCCGTAACTATCTTAGGTTTCATCCTGGCACTAGAACTAAACCTCATAATGCAGAGCCTGAAATTCAAATACCCATCTAGCTTATTTAAATTCTCAAATATACTGGGTTATTTTCCCACCATTATCCACCGCCTAATGCCCAAAACAAGCCTATTAATAAGCCAAAAATCAGCATCAACATTACTAGATATAGCATGGTTAGAAAAAATCCTACCAAAATCCATCTCCCATTTCCAAATAAAATCCTCAATCACCATCTCGAGCCAAAAAGGTTTAATCAAACTATACTTTATATCATTCATGCTAACCCTAACCCTCAGCCTACTAGCACTTAATTTCCACGAGTAACCTCCATAATTACTAATACTCCAATAAAAAGGGATCAACCTGTAACAATTACAAGCCAAGTCCCATAACTATATAAAGCCGCAATTCCCATGGCCTCCTCACTGAAAAACCCTGAATCACCTGTATCATAAATAACCCAATCACCTGCCCCATTAAACTTTAATACAACTTCAACCTCAACATCATCACCTTTTAAAATATAGCAAGCAGTCAACAATTCAGATAATAAGCCTACAATAAAGGCACCTAAAACAGCCTTATTAGAAGCTCAAACCTCAGGATACTGCTCCGTAGCTATAGCTGTAGTATACCCAAAAACAACTAACATACCCCCTAAATAAATTAAAAACACTATTAAACCTAAAAAAGACCCACCAAAACTTAACACAATACCACAACCAATAGCCCCACTAATAATTAAAACCAACCCGCCGTAGATAGGAGAAGGTTTTGAAGAAAACCCAACAAAACTAACTACGAAAATAACACTTAGAATGAATACAATATATGTCATCATTATTCCTACATGGAATCTAACCATGACTAGTGACATGAAAAATCACTGTTGTATTTCAACTATAAGAACATTAATGACCAACATTCGTAAAACCCACCCATTAACTAAAATTATCAATAACTCATTTATTGATCTCCCCGCTCCATCAAATATTTCAGCATGATGAAACTTCGGTTCCCTTCTCGGAATCTGCCTAATCATTCAGATTCTTACAGGTTTATTTTTAGCCATACATTATACATCAGATACAACTACAGCTTTCTCATCGGTCACCCACATCTGTCGAGACGTAAACTACGGCTGAATCATCCGATATATACACGCAAACGGAGCTTCAATATTCTTTATCTGCCTGTTCCTGCACGTAGGACGAGGCTTATACTATGGATCTTATATATTCCCCGAAACATGAAACATTGGCGTTGTCCTGTTATTCGCAGTTATGGCAACTGCATTCATAGGTTACGTTTTACCATGAGGACAAATATCATTTTGAGGAGCAACCGTAATTACCAATCTACTATCAGCCATTCCGTACATCGGGACAAACCTTGTAGAATGAATCTGAGGTGGATTTTCAGTGGACAAAGCTACCTTAACACGATTCTTCGCTTTCCATTTTATTCTTCCATTTATTATTTCAGCACTAGCAATAGTCCACTTATTATTCCTCCATGAAACAGGGTCTAATAATCCTTCCGGAATCCCATCAGACTCTGATAAAATCCCATTCCATCCCTACTACACTATTAAAGATATCTTAGGCGCCCTACTCCTCATCCTAACACTAATATTACTAGTTCTATTCTCACCTGATCTGCTAGGAGACCCAGACAACTACATCCCCGCCAACCCCCTAAACACCCCTCCCCATATTAAACCTGAATGATATTTCCTATTCGCATACGCCATCCTACGATCCATCCCTAATAAACTAGGAGGAGTACTAGCCCTGATTCTCTCTATCTTAATTCTAGCTATCATCCCCCTACTCCATACCTCAAAACAACGAAGCATAATATTTCGCCCACTAAGCCAATGCTTATTCTGACTATTAGTAGCTGACCTCCTAACTCTAACCTGAATTGGCGGCCAACCAGTAGAGCACCCATTTATTATCATCGGCCAACTAGCCTCAATCCTCTACTTCATAATCCTTCTGATTCTTATACCAATTACCAGCATTATTGAAAATAACCTATTAAAATGAAGAGTCTTTGTAGTATAACAATTACTTTGGTCTTGTAAACCAAAAATGGAGAGCTATATCTCCCTAAGACTCAAGGAAGAAGCAACAGCCCCACCATCAGCACCCAAAGCTGACATTCTAACTAAACTATTCCCTGATTTCCTCACCATTACTTTTTCAATTCATATATTTAATAACATTTAATGTGCTTCCCCAGTATGTATTTTTCACGGTTTTTTCCCCCCCCCATGTACTTCGTGCATTACTGGCTTGCCCCATGCATATAAGCATGTATATATTATGATTAATTTTACAAGTATCCATTTCAGCTAGATCACGAGCTTTATCACCATGCCTCGAGAAACCATCAACCCTTGCCTGACGTGTACCTCTTCTCGCTCCGGGCCCATCTAAACGTGGGGGTTTCTATACTGAAACTATACCTGGCATCTGGTTCTTACTTCAGGGCCATATAAATCCTCAATCCAATCCTACTAACCTCTCAAATGGGACATCTCGATGGACTAATGACTAATCAGCCCATGATCACACATAACTGTGGTGTCATGCATTTGGTATCTTTAATTTTTGGGGGGGAGAACTTGGTATCACTCAGCTAGGCCAGGTTTGGCCTCGTAGCAGTCAAATAATTTGTAGCTGGGCTTATTCTTCATCATTTATCCGCATCGCATAGATGTAAGGTGTTATTCAGTCAATGGTCACAGGACATACACACATATATCCACCCGCCTGCATACGCTCACCTACGTACGCATACGTACGCATACGTACGCATACGTACGCATACGTACGCATACGTACGCATACGTACGCATACGTACGCATACGTACGCATACGCACGCACACGCACACGCATACACGCACGCACACACACGCATACACGCACGCACACACACGCACACACACGCACACGCACGCATACACACACGCATACGTACGCACACGCGCACACGCACGCATTCAACAGATAGAAATTAACTTATATCAAACCCCCCTTACCCCCCGTAACTTCAAAAGTATACAAATACTTATAATAGCTCTGCCAAACCCCAAAAACAGAACTAAGCACATGTAACATATATTTAAAGTCACTTATACTGGTACCGCATATTCTAATTCTTATTATTAATACATTGAAAATTCCTATCCAAAAAGCTTATCTATAGATGTATTTTTTTTTCCACTTCTAACATCTCTACAAAATCTATCACTACAACAAAATTTCCAACACCTCTCCTACTATTTTCCCTTT